ACTATCTATCTCTTAGAATACTGCCGATTCTAATTTCTAATTATAGTCCGCTCAGTTCATTTAAGTTAAGACGTGAAATTGGAATCCTTTTCATTTGACTTCGTCAATTTTTGATAAGAACTCAGAAGGAAAGTTTCATTCAAATTCATTTGAAAATTCAAATGAATTAATCATTTTGACTGACTGTTTTTACGTAAATGATAAGTAGAAAAGCAGTAGGAACTAGAATGAATAGTGCAGTAGCAATAAATGCAAGAATATTTACTTCCATAATCTTATCGGTTTTTTTACTTCGCAATAATTCGGGATTTAATCCCCTAGAGATGATAAATCTTTCGTCTGTAAATTCAATGAATGAATTACCTCTCGATGATCTTGAATCGGATCAATATCATGAATAACAATATCTGATCTATCAAATCAACCCGCCGTCGCGACTTGAATAGTATAACATACTAAGTTCTTTTATCCATACCGAATCACAATTTTGATTCCTGACCCAATCAATCCAAAATTCCTTTATTTATCAGCCGTTTATTTGTTTTTTTCTATAACCCGCCTTGCGTCTTCCTTGGACAATCATCTGATGAAGGATCATCAGATTGCCTTTTTGCGTCGATTAATTGCATAGTTACAAACCTAAACAATAAAAGTGAAATGGAAAAAATAGGAAAGAAAAAAGAAATAAAGACTCCTTTTTGCTTTGGGAATGCCCCCGACACCCTTTACTAGACTAGTTCATAGAAAGGGAAAAATGAATTGATGGATTTATTGGATATTGGATCCGTCGGGACTGGCGGGGCTCGAACCCGCAGCTTCCGCCTTGACAGGGCGGTGCTCTGACCAATTGAACTACAATCCCAGGGAAATAAAGGATCTAGCATAAAATTTGATTCTTTTTTATCTTCGTATGGGATATTTCTGAAGGACAAGGGGGGGGGTTATACCATCTCGTGGTAGATTGGCGAATTATTGGGCCGAGCTGGATTTGAACCAGCGTAGACATATTGCCAACGAATTTACAGTCCGTCCCCATTAACCGCTCGGGCATCGACCCAGGAAGAATCAATTTTAGGCTTATTGGTAATCCCCGAGCACCTTCCTTTCGTAGTACCCTACCCCCAGGGGAATTCGAATCCCCGCTGCCTCCTTGAAAGAGAGATGTCCTAAACCACTAGACGATGGGGGCCGACTTGCCCAACTGCCTTCATACTATGATCATAGTATGATCAGTTTTTTGAAATTGTCAATATAATGGAATGATATGATTAGATCCGAGGGATCTTTCCGTTTTTCAGAATTGTATAGAATTTTTGGATTCGTCATTCATATTCATGAATCGTTCATTAGAATCGACATTCTCTATATAAATCTACTAAAACTAAAATAAATCTAGAAAGCGGGATCCAGAAGTTATCGAAAATTTTCTCTAAGACTTTAGTTCAAGGGGACAAGTAGAATCTCTTCATCACATGATTCGATGAAATATCTTGAAATTTCTTTTATGTCGAATTGGTACGTGTACATGTATGTTATGTATCAATTGAGTGAATTTTGCTTTGATAGGGATCATCGCAATAAAAAAAAAAAAGAAATTAGGGCCGGTCTTGAAACAATTCATTTTACCCTAGACGTGCTAGGCAAATCCATTTGATTATTCAAAAATCAGCCACTAACCACTATGACTCTACTGCATATAATTATATATATATAAATCTAATTATATATATATATATAATATGTATATATATAATATGTCCATATAGAGATTTTATCTACATAGTGACCCGTTCGGGAATTAAATCAAAGAAGCCCTTTTAACTCAGCGGTAGAGTAACGCCATGGTAAGGCGTAAGTCATCGGTTCAAATCCGATAAGGGGCTTTTCTTTTTTTCATAAAAGCCATAAAAGCCCAGTCATAGTATTCAGAAAATAGAGATATTTTGTTTTTATTTGAAATACAAAAGGAACTAACCGGATAATACGTTATCATTATACTGGGTTAGTATAGAATAAGAAAATGGAACATTTGTTCGGTAAATTTTCATTATTATGAATAATCATAAGCCGCCTCTTGAATCACCAAAGATCCCTATTACCAACCAAATCCATTGGAAAGATTCGAAATCAACAAAAGAAAAAGTAAGTGGACCTGACCCATTTAATTATGACTATATCTGCTATTCTGATATTAAAATTCGATAGAGATGAAATTTGAATTAGAACAGTCGACCCACCTCCTTTTTTGAATTTCATTTCCTTGGACTTCGAAAGAATTTGTCGATATTTCCGATTCAATCTTCTTGTTCCTAGATTTTCTATGGGAATAAATTGTTACTCCCTTACTCTACAGAGAAACCTTTCTTCCAAGTCACAAGATAAGAGCCATTTCCACTATCTTTCTTTGATTCCAGATCAAGATGAATTTCTATCTATCTAAGTCTATTTAGATGTATAGCTATCAGATCACGGCTTCGCCGCGTCCGAAATTTTTGTTTCG